ATAATATTCTATACTATAGATACTCTAGAGTCTGTAGTATATAGAAACTATATAGCAACTATATAGCAATAGTCTATTCTATATAATATATTAATAGAAATTAATAGAGAAAGACTCAAATTATTATATTGTTTAGATTTTCCATTTTTTTGGATTTTCTATTATTTTATTTATAGAAATATTTCCATTAATACTATTAATAATAAATAGTATTCTAAATTAATAAATTATTAGTAATAGTAAATAGTATTCTATAATATATTATTATAGAATTTAGTTTTATAGTATTTAGTTAGGATTTACTAATTTAGTATTTTTTTTTATTCATATCGTTTATTATTAATATTTCTTAATATTTAATATTATATATATTATCAAAATTATCAAAAAATAGAAAAAAAGAAATTTCTATTAAATATTTTAATTAGTGAATTTGAGTTAAATTAATATATTTATTATTCGTATTCGATTTTATTAGATTAAATTGGTATTATTAGTTAATTTCTTTTTAATTATTATTTTTTTTTAATATTTTATTTAATTAACTATTTATTTTAGTTAACATTTTTATTAATAATGTTAGAATAATATAGATTCTATTAATCACTACTTAATAATTAAGTAAAATAGGCAAAAAAATATATGGATTCTAGATTATAGAAAGATTAGCTCAAATTTTTCGTTTTTAAAGAGTATAGCGGGTAGCGGGAATCGAACCCGCATCGTTAGCTTGGAAGGCTAGGGGTTATAGTCGACGTTGATTCATCATCTTGAACGTCTCTAATGCAAAACCGAACATGAGACTTTGGTTTCATTCGGCTTCTTTATGGGATATGGATAAATTTACAGCTATACGCTAGAAAATAAGACGTGAGTGAAAAAAAATTTGACCCATAACATCTATGTTAGCTTTTCGTTATTCAAAACAAGGTACTTTCTAGATGATCCCTCTAGACAGGTGGGATTCAAATTTCCCAATTTACAATCCTTCTATTCTAGTTACTTCGTTCTTTATTTCTATTTGATAGAATCCTTAGGAAAAGGATTTTGTTTCCACCGAGGTAAAAAAAAGTCGATGTCTATAGTAAACCAAAGTCATCGTTTAATACTTAATTTTGCTTCAATTCAATTTCGACTATATAAAACAAGGAAAACGTTGAAGATTTAGTTACGATTAGAAATAAACTTTTCTGTCTTTTTCCATAGATTCTTTACTTATACTTATTCAATTGAAAGGATTGATCCAATTAAAATAAAAAAAATTCTGTTTCGTAATTTAATAATCCAATTTTTCAATTTCTAATTGACTGTTGGATACAAATCACGAGAATGTATATTCTTACTCGAATTTTTCGTAAAGGATTTAATCCTTTTAAGAAATAAAGTTTTTCATACGAATATCAGCCAAGGGATCCCTTAACTATTCGTTTCAATTACTAGAACGAATCACACTTTTACCACTAAACTATACCCGCTACGATACAATTATCGTATATAATGAACTTTTTGTCGAGTAAGACAATGGAACATTTTGAATATATTTTATTTTTATTTAATTAGAAGTTAACTATTTATTTCTATTTCAATTTCTATATTTCAATTTCAAATTCTTTTTTTATTATTTATTTCTATTATATAAATTATTTCTATTATATAAATAATAAAAATAAATAATAATAGAAATTCGAAAAAGATAGAATTATAAATAAATTCGAATTAATAGAAATATATAGAATATATTTGTAGAATAGAAAAATCGACAATTTCGAATTCTAATTATATAGAATTCGAATTTCTATAAAAAAAATAAAATAAGTAATTATGAAATTATGATTATCTTAAAGTAATAAAGAGAGGGGAAAAGCCTTTTTTTTTTCAAGCCTTACTTGTAGTATAATGGAACTACCTGCTCTGTAATGTAACATAATAATTATCCTTATAATTATAATTAACTTTTTTCAATCGGGAGAGATGGCTGAGTGGACTAAAGCGTCGGATTGCTAATCCGTTGTACGAATTATTCGTACCGAGGGTTCGAATCCCTCTCTTTCCGGTTCCAGTGATGACTTGAATTTTTTTATCTTTTCTTTGAAATTTAGAAAATCTTTTTGCTTTATTTCTTTTCTTATTTCAATATTCTATTTCATTTTCTATTTCATTTCTATTTAATATTTCTAGTTACAAATTGAAATTTCCAATTTCTTTATTTATATTAATATTTCTATTTCAAATTCTATTTGAAATAGAAATATTAAAAAATCTAGATTAAAATCGAGATTTAGAATAGATAAAGACTGGGTAAAAAGAAATAACATGCTAAAAGAACATTTTAATTTAAAATAATGAAAATCCTTAGAATTTTTATTCTATTCTTCACGTCCAGGATTACGTCCAGGATCATTAGATAAAAACCCAAAGATGAAGAGAGAAACAAAGAATATAACTACTGTGTAAACAAAGAGTTTAAGAGTAAGCATTAGAACATCTCCAAGATCGTTTTTGGTTTGGAAAAAAAAATAGATTCTCTATTTTTATACCACATTTTCTATTTTAACACCAAAAAATGAAGTGATTTCTAGAAATAGAAATCAATTTTAAAAAATTCATTTGGAATAAGAGTCGGGTCTTTCTTAGAATTTTTTTTTCATAACTACAATTAGGGCACTAATAGAATCTGGAATGAAAAAAAATAAAGAATGATAAAACATAGGGGTGATTTGGAATTCTCGCGTTTATAGTTTATACAATAACTTTAATGTATCCAATAATTTAATTAATGTTTGAATTTGAATGTATCCAATAATTTAATTAATGTTTGAATTTGGAGCTTAGAGTATAAGACTTATCTGATCTTCTCAATTACTCTAATTTGTTTTCTCGAATAAATCATGAATTTTTCTAGGACAGTATTAAAATCTCATCGAAAACTTACAGCAGCTTGCCAAACAAAGGCTAATAGAAAAAAGAGTACAGGGATTACTGGCATAACATCTACGATTGGATTCAAAAAAGCGTAGGCTTCGGGCAATTTTGTGAAGAAAAAATTGCTGGAATAAAGGGCAGAAGTAAGACAGATACAAATTAAACTAAAACTATTAAGCATAACAAACATTTTGTTCTTGAAGATAATTGTATTTTGATTGATGACTAAGTTATTAATATGTTATTGATATAAAAATGGATCAAAAATAAAGTAAGGTAGACCAAGAACCCTTCTTTATTTATTTTTATTAAATTGTATTTTTATTAAATTGATTGTTATTAAACTCACCCAATCAAAAATCCTGCAATTCTCAAATCAAAAAAGAATAGAGGAAATCATATTTTTATACAATATCTTAGTTGAATTATCTATTATGAGCAATCAATTCAGTTGAATTGTATATCTATACATATGAAAATCCGAACAAGACGGTAATGGATTTCCTAGATATTTGGATGGGAATTGACGAAGAACCAATATCAATATTAGTTTTTAGTAGTGTTGGATAGAAATATGGGGCGTAGCCAAGTGGTAAGGCAACGGGTTTTGGTCCCGCTATTCGGAGGTTCGAATCCTTCCGTCCCAGATATTCTCTAGAATCTATCATTCTTTCTAATCTATCATAATCTATCAAAAAAAAAAATGACACACCCCTTAATTTCACTTCGTTAACTTGAATTGCAACATATAAGATGGACTATCCAAAATGAATTCGAATGACAATTCTTTCGTCTAGCTGATAAATAAGATGATCTTCTACTATTTCGATACTGAGTTTTAGCACTCAGTCTGAAAGACTAACAAAACAATTTCCAATTTTCCCCGCAAAAGTAAAAAAAAAATGTATCCTGCAAGAATCAACCGTTAATCTGATTCTTTGTTTGTATTTGATAGAAAGAAAGTGGTATGTTGTAGCCAGTTTGAAAGGATTAAAGATCACCCAAGTAATGTCTAAACCCAACCATTCAAGGGAAAGATAAAGGATCCTGGAACAAGGAAATACCGTTTTGAATTGTCTCAACAGTTTGATCAGAATGAAGAATCAAAATCGATTCTAAAAGAAACAAAAAGAAAGACGAGGAGAGATCACTCAATAAATGAAATGCTTAAAAGATTTCCTTTTCTCTACTTAAAAGTTATCCAAACTTCGCCTTAATCAAAGCCAATTTCCTTAATGAAATGCGGGTGTGGTTAATTCATATAATTCATATCCATATATGTCCATATATACCTTTGTAGAACCAGAACTTTTTTCGCTATTACCCCTCTTTCTCTTGTTCTATTCATACTCTATTGATACTTTTTTTCTTTTTTTGCTATTTTTTTCTATTTATTTTTATTTGTAGACTATTTTACATTTTACTCTATTTGTAGAGTATTTTTTTTTTTTTTTAGTTTATTCAATTTTCTATTTGTTTGTATTTTATTTTTAATTTTGAATTTGAGTATGAATAATTTTTTAAGTTTGAGTATTTTTTTTATTGAATTTCTTTTTATTGAATTTTATTGAAACTCAATTTCAATTAATTCTTTTGTTTTCTCCAGTATATATTTATTTCTGAACTGACTATATTCACATTGATATTGACAAGAGTGTATCAAATAAATATAATCCCATCTGAGGTAATGGGATCTTATCTGTCGATCTATTTATCCCTGTTCCATAGATTAATTTGAATTGTTTCTTCATTCAAGTGAGGCGTTTGTTCGATTTGTTGTGCTACAAAAGTTTTTTTGAATGAAAATATATAGAACTTGAATGTTCTAATGCGAATTCACATTTTTTTAGAAAATTCTCTCTTATTATAGAACTCTATTATTATAGAATATACAATAGAATACATAATCTAATATTAATCTAATAATATAATAATAGAATATATATATAATCTAATATAGAAATATCGTATAGAAATATCGTATAGAAATATCGGATAGAAATATCGAATTATCTACTATATTATATAATTTAGAATATTCTAATATATAATATATATAATTAGATATCTATTATATTTCTAAAATATATCTAATATAATCTAATATATATAATATAATCTAATATAGAAGTATAACATAGAATATTGAAAAATCAAAAATCTATAAGTAAAAAAGTCTTAAAAAAAAAAGAAAAAATATATACAATGTATACTAGAAGAGGTATTCGAAGTGAATCTTAGTAGAATACTAAATGGACTATTCCATAAGTACAAATAAGAAATGGAAATAATAACTCAATAATAACTATAAGTAAGTAAGAATAAATAAAAAGTAAGTAAGAATAAATAGGGTAATAGACGAAGGGGAATCTAAAAAATTTTATGTTATCTCTATTTATCTATATTTTATGTTATCTATATTTATCTATATTGATCTTTTTTTCTGTTCCGTATTGATTATAAATTCTTAATAATTTTTTTCTTTTAATTTCTTGTTTTCATTTTTTACTAGTTTAATGTTTTGATTGTGGCGTATGATTAAATCGCTTGATGTTTTTTTTTTTTTTCTATTTCGTTTTAGTTAGAGTTACTTTGATTTCGATTGTATGGACATAATCGAATTTTTTTTGGGGGGGGTTGCTAACTCAATGGTAGAGTACTCGGCTTTTAAGTGCGGCTAACATCTTTTATACATTTCTATGAAGAAAGAGATTCGTCCATACCATGGGTATAGTTTGTAAGACCACGACTGATCCTGAAAGGAGTGAATGGAAAAAGCAGCATGTCGTATCAACGGAGAATTCTGATAATATTTCATTTTTGCCGGACCAGTCCAAACTTTATTTGAATTCTTGGTGCGGAACATAAAAACTGAATTCAAAGTTGGGTCAAGTGAATAAATGGATAGAGTCAAATTATAGGAAAACAAAAAAGCAACGAGCTTACATTTTTTATTTAAATGATTATCCGATCTAATTTTACGTTAAAAAAAATTAGTACCTAATGCGGGAAAGGTTTTTCTATGAATAGATTTTCCATTTTCTTTTAATGAGTCCTAACTATTAACTATTCTCCCCTATAAAGTAAAGAAGGGGGGGTGAGTGTGTAAAAGAACGAGTATATTGATAAAGAGATTTTTTTCCAAAATCAAAAGAGCGATTAGTTTGAAAAAATAAAGGATTTCGAATCATCTTTTTTCCTATAATCCAAATAAATATAAACTAATTAGATGGAAAAAACAAGGATGTAGCAATTCAGTCCGTTAATGATTTTACCTATTCCCGAGGTATCTATTCTTTTTTTATTATATACACTATTTTGATATACTACTTTGTTTTTACTCTATCGCACTATGTATCATCTAATAACCCAATAAAAATCCTCTATTCTTGCTTCAATCTAATCTAATAGAAAATCAATATGCAAAGATATTTAGCCCTAAATAGATCTCGAAAAAACAACTTTCTATACCCATTTATCTTTCGGGAGTATATTTATACATTTTCTCATGATCATAGTTTAAATAGATCTATTTTGTTGCAAAATAAAGGTTATGACAAAAAATTGAGTTTCTTAATTGTAAAACGTTTAATTATGCGAATCTATCAACAGAATCATTTGATTATTTCTGTTAATGATTCCAACCAAAATCCATTTTTTAGGTACAACAAGAATTTGTACTATCAAATGATATCGGAGGGCTTCGCAGTTATTGTGGAAATTCCATTTTCCCGACAATTAGGATCTTCTTTAGAAAGGCCAGAGATAGTAAAATCGCATAAATTACGATCAATTCATTCAATATTTCCTTTTTTAGAGGACAAATTTCCGCATTTAAATTATGTGTCAGATGTATTAATACCTTACCCCATTCATCTCGAAAAATTGGTCCAAACCCTTCGTTATTGGTTGAAAGACCCTTCTTATTTGCATTTTTTACGACTCTTTCTTCATCAGTATTGGAGTTGGAACAGTCTTATTATTCCACAGAAATCAATTTCTATTTTTCGAAAAAAAAATCCAAGATTTTTCTTGTTCCTATATAATTCTCATATATATGAATATGAATCCATCTTCTTTTTTCTCCGTAATCAGTGCTTTCATTTACGATCAACATCTTCTCGCGTCTTTCTTGAACGAATTTTTTTCTATGGAAAAATAGAACATTTTGCAGAAGGTTTTGCTAATGATTTTCAGACCCTCCTATGGTTGGTCAAGGATCCTTTGATGCATTATGTTAGATATCAAGGAAAATCAATTCTGGCTTTAAAAGATAGGCCCTTTCTCATGAAAAAATGGAAATATTACCTTGTCAATTTATGTCAATGTCATTTTTATGTGTGGTTTCAACCAGAAAAGATCTATATCAATTCATTATCCAAAAATTTTCTCCAGTTTTTGGGCTATCTTTCAAGTGTACAAATCAATCCTTTGGTAGTACGGAGTCAAATGCTAGAAAATTCATATCTAATAGATAAAGATAATACTATGAAGAAACTCGATACAATAGTTCCAATTATTCCTTTAATTAGATTATTGGCAAAAACGAAATTTTGTAACGCAGTAGGACATCCTATT